CCCAAAAATTTACAAGATAAAATTTCCATTTCTTCATCAGAATAAAAGTTCCTTTTGAAGCCAGAATAGCTTTTCCTTGATATCGAACATAATGTATGAAAGTATCTTTGAAGAACCATAGGATCCTCTGAAAAAAATTACAACACACGACTATAAGATATTCTATTTTTCCATAGAAATGTGTTCTCTCAAGAAAGACTCCAGAAGATATTGATCGTAAATAAGAAGACTGTTTACGAAGAAACAGGAATAGATATTCGCATTCATATACATAAGAATTATGTAGGAACAAAAAGAATCTTTTCTTTCTTTTTGAAAAGACGTAAATGGATTTCTTTGAAGTAATGATACTATTCAAATTATGATATTCGTGGAAAAACAATCGCAATAAATGCAAAGAAGGAACATCTTTGATCCAGCATTGAAGGATTTGAACCAAGATTTCCAGATGGATGGGGTGGGGTATTAGTAGATCTGACACATAATTTAAATGTGATAATTTATCCTCTAAAAAGGGAAATATTGAATGAATAGATCGTAAATTCTGAGATTTTGGTATTCTTTTTTCTTCAAGGGAAGATACTAATCGCGACGAGAATGGAATTTCCAGAATGACTCCAAAACCCTCTGATACCATTTGAGAAGAAAAATGAGAAGAAAAAGAATTCTTGTGCCCCCAAAAACCATTTTCCTTTTGGTTAAAATCATTCACCGAAGAAATCAAAGATTTCTGTTGATACATTCGAGTAATTAAACGTTTCACAAGTACTAAACTAGATTTATTGTCATAACCAATAATTTCCACAGGTTCGTAAAAAATAAAACTATTAAAGCTATGATAATGAGCAAGTGAGTAAATATACTCCTGAAGGAGTAGTGGATATAGGAAGTTTTGTTGCCGAAATCTATCTTTTTTCAATCTAAATATCCTTGTAATTCTGCCATTTAAATACATTTCTACTGTAACCAAAAAAGGGAGGCACTTCTTGTGTTATGAAATGATACATAGTGCAATATGGTCAGAACGGCGTATGTATATTATGCATATATTGTATGTAGTATATTGTTTCTCTTATACTAAAATACTAAAATAGTATAACTTCTAACTAGAATAATATATAATAATAAGAATATTCTTCTTCTTCTAATTATTTTCTATTATTAGAAGAGATAATTCTAATAATATAGTCTAGTATTATTATATACTATGCACTGTCTATACTTTTACTTTCAATAATATAGAATATAGACTTTTATACATGTAAAAAACATAATGATAATATAATAAAGTAAAAAATTATATAAAAGTAAGAACAAATAAAGAATATATACCCCGGAGACAGAGAGCCCAATCTACAGATCTTTTTTTTCCCTTTCTTTCTATCCAATTTTGGTTTCTTTTACTTGTTAATATAAGTAGAATAACAAGAAAAGAAATAAATAAAATAACAACAAGAAAAAGGAGTAAAAATCTTTTATTTTTGCAACCCAATCACTCTTTTGATTTTGGAAAAAAAAATACCTTTTTTATCACTATACTATTTCTTCTACACATCCGTCTTCAATCCACAATAAAGAATAATCAGGATTAATAAAAAAAAGAATCAATGGTCCACTCACAATTCACAAGAGAACCTTTCCCCACATCAGGCACTAATCTATTTTTAACGCATAATTAGTAATTTGATCGGGTAATCATTCAAATTAAGAAGGGAAGCTCGTTACTTTTTTGTCTTACTCGAATTGGAGCCATAAGGCTCTATCCATTTATTCACTAGACCCAAAATACTTTACCAATTGTTATCAAAAGAAAAACTCTCGTTCTATTTCTATTATGAGTACTAGAAATCTTCTTTTTCTATGATTTTATTATTCTTTTTACGACATGCTTTTTTTTCCATTCATTACCTTTCAGGATCAGTCGCAATCTTATAAACTCTACCAATAGTCTAGACGAATTCCTTCATCCAAATGTGTAAAAGATCATAGTCGCAATTAAAAGCCGAGTACTCTACCGTTGAGTTAGCAACCCGAATCAATATGAAATGTAGATATGATCGAAATAAAAAAATACAGCAAACTCATTCATTTTACTAAAGTGAAGGAAAGAGCCGATAGGGAATGGGGATAAAAAGATCTATTTATATACGATCAAATTATATTTGTTTGATACGCCATTGTCAATATGAATGGACTTTTTTATCAAACAAATTTCAAGAAATTATATAGAAATTTGTGTTGGATTAGCATAATATAAAGAATAAAAATTTGAGCGGAAAAAAAATAAGGAAAAGGTAAAGATAGCAAAAATAGCGGCTTTATTTAATCAAAAAAAGAAAGGTACAATACAAATACAAGAAGAAAGATTACCCCCCTTGTTTGGGGGGTTCCACAAAAAGAAGAAAGAAAAAGAAGAATAAAATAAGTATGAATAGAACAAGAAAAGAAAAAACTTTGAATAAAGATTTAAACAAAGATAGGTACTAGTTACCCTATCCTTTTTTTATTCATGATTCTTATTTTTCCTTTCTTTTTTTATCAAAAGAAACTCGAAATTCTTTAAAGAATTCTGCCTTCCTTAAAATATCATAAACAGTTCCTGTGGGTTGAGCACCTTTTTCAAGGAAATATAAAATAGCAGGAACATTTGAATAAGTTTGATTCTTTATCGGATCATAAAAACCCACTTTTCGAAGATCTCTTCCCTCTCTTCGGGATCGAACATCAATTGCAACGATTCGATAGATGGCTCATTGGGATAGATGTAGATAAAAGATGCCCCCCTAGAAACGTATAGGAGGTTTTCTCCTCATACGGCTCAAGAAAAAATGATTATAATTTCTAGAATTTTTCTTTCTATCTATCTATTATCTATATAGATAGATAGATAGAAAAATGGATCCATAAAGAATTAGACTGTAATTTGAGCCTTTTTTTCCTTCTTTACAGAAAAAGAAATTTCATTTGTACTCCTAACTCAAGTTGGGTAGTTTTGAAAGAGTTCAAAAGGAAATCCTTAGAATTTCTTGAGCTGTCTCTAACTTCTTTTTTTGTCTCCTTTCGTATATATATATATATTTTATATATATTTTACTCATTCTGATCCAATTGTTGAGACAAGTAAAAATAGTGTTTCCTTGTTCCGGAATTTGTTGTCTTTGCTTTGCGCTTTGTGAAATCATTGGGTTTAGACATTACTTCGGTGATCCTTACTCCTTTTCAAAAAAGCAGCAACATACCTTTTGTTTTTTGTTCTTTCTATGGAAAGAAAATGAAAAAATCATACGAAAGATTGATTCCTTTGTGATACACTCTTGATTGAAACAGTTTGAAAATTTCGACAAATTTGATTTTTTCATTTCAAACTTGTTCATTTTTGAACCTCTCCATTTATCTATATTTAGATATTGATGATATATTTACAAAGTTGGTCTAACTTATTGATTGTCACTAACCCTAGATTATTCCCCCAATAAATGAATCAATCATTTTTGCTCGAGCTCCATCATATGCTATACCTTTAATATACCACTTTAATATACCATTAGTATCTTTATTTAATTATTTAGCAACCCAAGACAAATTAAATTAGGTTCCTAGCAAAACAAATTATGTCGAGACAAGAGCATCTTCATTCGTATAGAAAGAGAAGATGGTGGATGTCAGAATCCACAGCCAATCATGTCCTTCAAGTCGCACGTTGCTTTCTACCACATCGTTTCAAACGAAGTTTTACCATAACATCCCTCTCATTTTATTTTAATTTGGAACCGTATGCAATTGATTCAATATGGAATCATGAATAGTCATTGGCTGAACCAATTGATACATAATAATCTACACTTATAGATAAGTGTTATCCGGAAAGGATTTCACTTAAAAATACCACATAATTTTCTTATATGAATAATATCACATGAAAAAAAACAAATCAGTTTTAAGCAAACTTATTTACATCTTCAACAGCGGGATTGTCCATAATAAACCTCTTTTTCTTAAAAAAGAAATTAGAAACCTCAAAAAAAGCCTTTGACTTTACTTTCATTCAAATGAAAAAAAAAAATACCCATGAATGGATAAAAGTTTTTAGCCACTTTAACTAAATTTAACTAAATACTAAATATTTCATTATTAGAATAATAAGATAATCTGAAATAATAAGATAATATTAATAAGAAAAATATACAAAATAAAAATATACAATTACATACAATATATTATATACTCTTATGTAGAAATATGTAATATATTCTAAATTCTAATGTTATATTATCATTAGAATATTAGAATTATGAATATTTTTATAAATATTTTCTTATTTTTTCTTTATGAAATATGATTTTTCTAATATTATGATTTACTTATTATTTACCATCTCCAATTCAATCTTATTTTCATTTAATTGAAAACAGAGAGATAGTTTGAGAATAAAGTTTCTTTGTTTTCATTATTATGGAGTAGAAAAAATCTCGCGTAAGGTAAGATCAAAGAGAAAATAAGAATCCTCGGATTCTTATCTTTTCGCATCCATCTACATCATATAAAAAAATAATCGTTAACAAAAGTAATCACGAATATTTATATTTAAGAATAAAATACTTTAGTAAAAAAAAAGATATGATTCTAAGAATGATTCTTAGAATTCAGATTGGATAACATTGTATCCGACATTAAACAGAAAATTGTTGAATTAAATTTTCAATTTCAATAGAGAAGAATCTTTCGTTTCTAATGCAAACGATCTGGGACGGAAGGATTCGAACCTCCGAGTAACGGGACCAAAACCCGTTGCCTTACCGCTTGGCCACGCCCCATTTTGATTTGGTCTAAGAAAAAATAAGATAAATATTGGTTATTCGTCAATAACCAACCAAAAGAAATATAGGACATGTTGTCGCTAGGATTCAACACAATAGATATAGAATAAAAAAGATTAATTGATCATTACTTAGAATTCAATTAAGATATTGTATGAAAATAGAATTCCTTGTATTCTTATTTGATTGGAGAATGTAAGGAAGGATTCTTGATTGGGGAGAAGTCAAAGAAAAATAAGAATTTTTTTCTTTTATCTGCATCTGCCTTTTTATTTGAAAATTTTCCTCAGAAAAACAACTCAATCCAATCTGATAATTTATTATCATTTCAATTTAATTTGAATCTTTAAGAACAAGAAAAGAATATTTGTTATGTTTAATATCTTTAGTTTAATCTGTATCTGTCTTAATTATACCCTTTATTCGAGTAGTTTTTTCTTCGCCAAATTGCCCGAGGCTTATGCCTTTTTCAATCCAATTGTAGACGTTATGCCGGTTATCCCTTTACTCTTTTTTCTATTAGCCTTTGTTTGGCAAGCTGCTGTAAGTTTTCGATAAAAATGAAATCTCTATTCAATTCATAATTTCTTCGATAAAAAAAAGATGATATTTTTATTCTGAAAATCAATAAGATCATAAATAAGATTCAGATAAGTCTGGACATTAGGAACCCTCGATTCAAAAAGTGAAATTCTGGTATTTTCTATTTTATATTGAAATTTAATTTGAATAAGGGAAGGGGGTGATGATCTTTATCTTTAATCAGCTAATCAGCTTATTTCTTCTTTTGTTCTGACCTTTCCTTTATAAAATTCCATACAATACCTAATTATAGATATGGATATGACAAGAAATTTTTGATAACGAAAAAATACGAATCTTATTACATTAGAAAGAAATTCGTGAAAAGAAATTTCAAAAAAACTTCCTTTTTTTCATCTTTAGAGCGTCATATCAAAATAGTGTCTAGCGTGTGTCGTAAAATAGGTGATCTATTTCCTTCAAAAAAATGATCTTATCTTATCTTGGAGATTTGTAATGCTTACTCTTAAACTATCCGTTTACACAGTAGTAATATTCTTTGTTTCTCTCTTCATCTTCGGATTCTTATCTAATGATCCGGGGCGTAATCCCGGGCGTGAAGAATAAAAAAAGATATGAGATTTGTTTTTACTTTTTCCTTAATTTTTTCATAGGTAAATGTATAAATAAATGGAATAGATACTAGATAAAGATAAAAGATTCATAAAAGAAAATAATCGAAATTTATTTAAATTCTAAAATATCAAGTGATCAGGGGGGTCGGAGAGAGAGGGATTCGAACCCTCGGTACGAATAATTCGTACAACGGATTAGCAATCCGACGCTTTAGTCCACTCAGCCATCTCTCCCCATTCAAAATTGAAAATTTATCTTTAACATGTGAAGTCAAGATTGAGAACAATTTTTATTTTCCTTCAATGATTCGAAACAGATTTATCCAATAGAAAGAATACCTTACTTCTTTTATTTTGTACAAAAGGTTCATTTCCCCGGCCTGGTTAAGTATAAGTACTGGCCGGGCCAGTACTTCTTTTGTTCCGACGAATAAAAATTGTTATTGAAAAAAGAAGAGTAATTTTTATTCCCATTCCTAATTATTAGAAATTATATAAGATTCTAATAGATAGATTATTTTATAAATTCTTTAAAAAATTATCTAGATCTAGATTAATGATTAATATAGAATATTCTATATTGAAATTGAAATATTAAATATTAGAGATTCTCTATTTATATCTTAGTAATTATATTATACTACCTTCTATAGTATATTCTAGTAAATTAGAGTATAAATGATGAGTATAAATTATAATATTTAGTCTTTATAGTAAAAGTGTTCTACTTTAATAGTATTATAGTATCTATTAATTATAATACTAATTGTCGTCTTTATTTTATTATTCTTAAGTATAAAATTCGGAAATTAATTAATGAAAAACGAATTTCATTATAAATGAAAGTTGAAGTTCAGTATTATATTCATCTTAATAATTCATTTAAGAAGTCTTAATAAGAAAGAAGTATTAATAAAGAAATAAAATATATCTTATAATATCTTATAAGAAAAAGAATATCATAATTATCATAATATCAAATAGAAAACACATATTTATAAAATGAGACTATAAATCATTTACTTGTTCAAAGCAAAGTACAAGCTTGAAAGTTTGAGGCCCAATTTACCCGAATTCAGAAAATCTGGTGGTTCAAGTGAAGGGAGGTTTCAAAAAAAAAATACTTATAACTTTAGTACACTATTTAAATTTGACTAAACTTTTTACTATTCACCTATTTTTTTTCAAGTTTTCAATTCCGCGCCGCAGTGGAGAAAAATACGTGTTAATGCTAGAATTTTCATGATTCTGATGCTATCTTGACTGCGTCTGATTACTTTGTTGGACAAATGGTCCATTCATATTCAATAATGAATATGTAGCGGGTATAGTTTAGTGGTAAAAGTGTGATTCGTTCTATTAACAACTTCAATAGTTAAGGGGTCTTTCCATTTTTTTCATATTTCATATTCCGATCAAAAACTTTATTTCTGAAAAAGATTGAATCCTTTAACCCTCAATAGGACATTTGAGGAAAGAATATACATTCTCACGATTTCTATCCAAAAGGCAATCATAATTTTAAT